AAGTGATGGAAAACAAAAAATATCTTTTACATATCCACCAAGTTTGTCAACTTTTTTTGAAATGATACAACAGAAGATTCTTTTGTGCACGACAGAAAAGCTATTTTCAGAAGAACTATATAATCATTGGGTTTATACCAATGAAATTAATATAATAAAATTTAATATAATAAAATTATTAAAATTAATAATAATAATTAGAAACAAATTTTCTTTATATTCTTTATGATATTATATTAAAAATAACGATATATCCTTTATCTTAATAAACTTTTTAGAAACTATATCTATATATATAAGTAAGAAATTACTAAAAAAATTGATACATAAAATAAGTAAAAAAAGAGATAAGAAGAGATCCGTCCTCCACTTACATATTTAATAACTTCTGCTACAAAGAAACTGGTAATACCAATACCGTTCGTAACTTCATCAATTACTTGTTTATCAAAAAAATGAGTTAGTCCGGTTAATCCTCTTATAGCCCTATTTAAGATTTTTGAATAAAAAATGTCTATGTAACCACGATTATATGACCAATCATATATTACATTTATGATTTTGTCCCAGAGACTTCTCCTAGGACCCATTTTAACAAAAAAATTGATTAAGTTAAAATTATGAAAATATGAATAAGCGGGCCCATATAAAAGAGACGCTATAAAAATTCCGAAATAAGCTATACTGACTGAAAAAATTGCATTTATTACAAATTCATACCAATCAAAATAATGGTTAGAATTTGAATGTAACAAGTTTATTGACGGAGTTAACCATTTTGATAATATATCAAAATGATCACTTATTCCTTGACCAAAAGGAATTCCTATGGATCCAACGAAAAAAGTAAATAAGACCAATACAAGAAGTGGAAATAACATAGTATTGTCCGATTCATAAGGATATGCGGCAATTTTTTTAGTGGCAAAATTATTAATAGTAATAAGAGGTCGCATCCTATTTATTACTAGATTACCATCAATTGGATATGTTTTTTTCGAAAAAAAGGAATCCCTTTGATTATTATTCATTGGCGATAAAAAAAATTTATTTTTTCTCACTTTAGGTCCTTTTTTGCCCCATATGGATATTGAATAGAACGCATTATTTTTTTTGCCGCTGTGGTTTTGAAAATTAACGTTCAAATGCCCTTCAAAAGTAAGTAAATACATCCGAAACATATAAAATGCAGTTAATCCTGCTGTGAAACAAGCTATTATTGCGAAAATCGGCGAATATAACCAACTATCATTAAGAATTTCGTCTTTGGACCAAAAACAAGCAAGGGGTGGAATACCACAAAGAGAAAGTGTACCCAATAAAAATGAAGTTTTTGTAATTGGCACATATTTTGTTAAACCGCCCATAAGAGCCATGTTCTGACTTTTATCTGGAGAATATCCAACAACGGTTTCCATTGAATGAATAATGGATCCAGATCCTAAAAATAACAATGCTTTCGAATAGGCATGACTGATCAAATGAAATAAAGCAGCTCGATAAGATCCCATGCCTAAAGCTAACATAATATAACCCAATTGAGACATTGTAGAATAGGCTAAACTTCTTTTAATGTCTCTTTGAGCAAGAGCCAAAGTAGCTCCTAATAGTATTGTTATTATACCCACCAAAGAAATTATATTCATTATATAAGGTATGACTGTAAAAAGAGGAAAAAGTCGAGCTACAAGAAAAATCCCCGCTGCTACCATAGTAGCAGCATGTATAAGAGCTGAAATAGGAGTAGGACCTTCCATGGCATCTGGTAACCATACATGAAGGGGGAATTGCGCGGATTTAGCAACCACACTAACAAATAATAGGGAAGCACACAAAGTAAGAAATAAAGAATTGGTCCCATCATTATCAATCAAATTATTGGCTATTTCGAACAAATCCCGAAATTCAAAACTACCCGTTATCCAATAAAGACCTAAGATTCCTAAAAATAAACCAAAATCCCCTACACGATTCGTTACAAAGGCTTTTTGACAAGCACTTGCCACAAGGGGTCGCGTGAACCAAAACCCTATTAATAGATACGAACACATTCCAACTAATTCCCAACAAATATAAATTTGTATCAAATTGGAACTAGTAACTAATCCCAGCATGGAAGCATTAGAAAAACTCATATAAGCAAAAAATCTCAAATAGCCTTGATCATGAGACATATAATTGTCACTATAAATAAGAACCATTATTCCAACAGTAGTAATTAATATTAACATAATGGAAGTAAGCGGATCTATCAAATGGCCGAAATCTAAGGAAAAATCATTATTGATGGTCCAAGACCATACATATTGGTAGATAGGACTGCCATTTATTTGTTGAATAGACAGATCGGCTGAAAAAATCATAACGATACTTAGTAATAAAACACTAGGAAAAGCCCATATACGACGAATATTTTTTGTTGCCGCCGGAACAAGGAGAAGCCCCAACCCTATTGCTATAGGAACTGGAAGGGGAACGAAAGGTATGATCCACGCATATTGATATGTATGTTCCATAATAAAATTAAACTTTTTTATTAATTGTTTTGTTTAATTGTTTCCGATTCACCAGCTCTTATATATTTTGAAAGGAGCAAAAAAAAATCAAGATATGAAAAGACTCCAATTTTAAAATTGAAAATATTCAAATAAAAAAAGAAGTTAAAATCAAATGATAAGATTAAGTCAATGTTTAAAAGTTATTACTTATATTACTTAATATAATTATTACCTAAGATATTTATGAAGATACAGAATATGTATTCTATTTTCAACCATTTATTATTTATTATTACAATAATTTAGTTTAAATCCATAGAACAGGTAAAATACAAAAAAAGTACTTGATTTTGATATATATTCTATCATCCACCAATAACTCAACCTGATAAAAAAAGCCCTCGTTATTTTAGTTAATTTATTTGGAATCAGTATTCGGAATCATTAATTGAATTAGTTCTGAACTAGTTCGTTGTGAAACTGAGTGAGTTGCTTATATTCCTTCCAATAAAACAACTTATGTTTGCGGTAACCTCTATGATATCCGTCAATTTGTTACTCGTCACTTCAGTTCTTTGCGAACTGCAATAAAAAAATGTCTTTTTTTGTTTTCATTTCGAAATGGGAATGGATTGAGAACAGAACTATCTAGTTGCAACTCTTCAATTCCATAAGAAACCGCACGAAAAGCCATTACATTCTTAAAGCTAACACCGCCCCACACCACAAGATAATTATTATTACTACAGATAATTATTATTGAACGTTCAAATAGCAATAGGAATTTGAATGATATTTTAAAAAAGTGTCCTCAAGATATTGCATTGAATTGCCTCCTTCAATCTCGACGATTGAAGATGGATGGGCTATTATGATTTAGAGCAAGCCGCTATGGTGAAATCGGTAGACACGCTGCTCTTAGGAAGCAGTGCTAGAGCATCTCGGTTCGAGTCCGAGTGGCGGCATCTTATAAAATAAAATCAAAAAATAAGAGTAAAATAAATACTCGAATAACTCCTATAATGTATAGGTATTAAATTATGGATTTCCATTCCAATGTTGGAGGACATCTTTTTTTAGGATTTTTATGATATTTTTTACTTTAGAACATATATTAACTCACATTTCTTTATCGATTGTTTCCGTTGTAATTACGATTTTTTTTATGAACTTATTAGTCCACGAAATCGTAGAACTATATGATTCGTCGGAAAAAGGAATGGTAGCTACTTTTGTTTGTATAACGGGATTATTAGTTATTCGTTGGATTTATTCAGGACATTTACCCTTAAGTGATTTATATGAATCATTAATGTTCCTGTCATGGAGTTTCTCCATTATTCATATGGTTCCCCATTTTAGGAACCATATGAATTATTTAAATGCAATAACTGCACCAAGTGCTGTTTTTACCCAAGGATTTGCTACTTCAGGTCTTTTAACTAAAATGAATCAATCCGCAATATTAGTACCGGCTCTACAATCACAGTGGTTAATGATGCACGTAAGTATGATGGTATTGAGCTATGCAGCTCTTCTGTGTGGATCATTATTATCAATAGCTCTTCTAGTCATTACATTTCGAAAAAATATAGATATATTTGGTAAATATAAAAACAATAATTTACTGGTTGGGCGATTTCCCTTTGACGAAATCCAATACGCGAATAAAATAAGCAATGTTTTACAAAACAATTGTTTTATTTCGTTTCGAAATTATCACAGGTATCAATTAATTCAGCAATTGGATTGTTGGAGTTCTCGTATTATTAGTCTCGGGTTTCTATTTTTAACCATAGGTATTCTTTCGGGAGCGGTATGGGCTAATGAAGCGTGGGGATCATATTGGAATTGGGACCCAAAAGAAACTTGGGCATTTATTACTTGGACAATATTCGCAATTTATTTACATACTAGAACAAATGAAGATTTGCAAGGCTCGAATTCTGCAATTGTGGCTTCTATGGGATTTTTTTTTATTTGGATATGCTATTTTGGAGTAAACCTATTAGGAATCGGGCTACATAGTTATGGTTCATTCACATTAACATCTAATTGAGGAAAATACCTTACGAATACAATACACAAGAATAGCATCTGAAAGTTTTATGAGTTTTTGAGAACCATTTGAATCACTACTTTATTCAAATGGTTCTCAAAAGCTACAAAAGTATCTGATTACAATTAATTTAATTCTTTTTTTTTACTTTAAAGATAAAGAAGTAATAAAGAAGACTTATTTAGTTTTCATTGTACATTGTACAACTGAACCAAAAAAAAATTATTTTTTTTTGTATCTTTTTTTCTTTTTATATGTCTTATTGATGAAAACTATCTATAAAAATAATTAGCTAGAATAGCTTCTACCTTGTCAATTGATAGTGAGAAAACGAAATCCGGATAAATACCAATACCTATTACGGGTAGAAAAATACAGATTGAAACAAATAGTTCTCGTGGTCCAGAATCAAAAAAATGAGAATTTGGAGAATGAAATTGCTTGTATCCATAGAACATCTGACGTAACATAGATACTGAATAAATAGGAGTTAATATCATTCCAATTGCCGCTACAAAAATGATTAGTATTTTTGGCATTAAAAGATATTTTCGGCTCGTTATTAGTCCAAAAAAAACCACCAATTCTGCAACAAAACCACTCATTCCAGGCAATGCAAGTGAAGCCATCGAGAAACTACTGAACATTGTAAATATTTTTGGCATTGGGATAGCTATTCCTCCCATTTCGTCGAGATAAACAAGACGTATTCTATCGTAACTAGTTCCTGCCAAGAAAAAAAGTGCAGCACCAATAAATCCATGAGAGATCATTTGTAAAATGGCCCCATTGAGTCCTGTATCAGTTATTGAACCAATTCCTATAATTATGAAACCCATATGAGATACGGAGGAATAGGCAATTCTCTTTTTTAGATTGCGCTGACCGAGAGATGTTGAAGCTGCATAGATTATTTGAATTGTGCCTATTATCATCAACCAGGGAGAAAATATAGAATGAGCGTGGGGTAATAATTCCATATTGATCCGAACCAATCCATATGCTCCCATTTTTAATAAGATTCCGGCTAAAAGCATACATGTACTGTAATGTGCTTCTCCATGGGTATCTGGTAACCATGTATGTAGAGGTATAATCGGCAATTTGACAGCATAAGCAATAAGAAACCCAAAATAGAATATTATTTCCAATGCCACAGGATATGATTGATTGGCTGATGTTTCAAAATTTAATGTTGGTTCATTGGAACCATATAAACCCATACCCAGAACTCCCATTAAGAGAAAAATAGAACCCCCTGCAGTGTACAAAATAAATTTTGTAGCTGAGTACAAACGGTTCTTCCCTCCCCACATGGATAAAAGTAGGTAGACAGGAATTAATTCTAATTCCCACATGATAAAAAAAAGTAAAAGATCCCGAGAAGAAAATGGTCCTATTTGACCGCTGTACATTGCTAACATGAGAAAATGGAACAATCTAGAATCTCGAGTAACCGGCCAGGCCGCTAAAGTAGCTAAGGTAGTGATGAATCCCGTGAGTAAAATGGGTCCAATGGAAAGTCCATCGATTCCTAATCTCCAGTGAAAATAAAAAAACTGGATCCATTTATAATCCTGTTCTAATTGGATTAATGGATCGTCCAATTGGAAATGATAACAGAATACATAGGCCGTTAGAAGTAGTTCTAATAGACATATACAAATAGTATACCATCTAATAACCTTATTTCCTCTATGAGGGAAAAAGAAAATGAAAGTACCTGCGAATATCGGCAAAACAACAATTATTGTTAACCAAGGAAAATCATTCGTGGTAAAGACAAGATACACTTTGACCAGAAAAACCCGTGCTCGAAAGAAAATAATTTATCGAGTACGGGTTTTTGTCGGTAAAGAAAAAAATGGATTCAAGTGGAATTTTCTGGAACGTATCAATAAGCTAGACCCATACTACGAGTTGTTTCATGCCATAAATAAACCCGGACACTCAGGAAATCCGTTGGACAAGCGGATTCACACCTTTTACAACCTACACAGTCTTCTGTTCTTGGAGCAGAAGCAATTTGCTTAGCTTTACATCCGTCCCAAGGTATCATTTCTAATACATCAGTGGGGCAGGCGCGTACACATTGGGTACACCCTATACATGTATCATAAATCTTTACTGAATGTGACATTGGATCTATAAATTTTTTTAACCTCATAAATTTTCGATCTAGTAAAAGTAGTAAATGAATTATATATTCTATACACCAGACGAATCAATGATTTAGATTTACCAGAATCAATCTAGTTCTGGATCTGCTCATGAAAGAGTACCAAGATACTTTGATTTATCACGTCGTTTTAGCAAACAGCGCCGTAGGCTTATGTCACACATATCAATTTCAATTGGCGAATAGTCTATATTTTTATTTATACCATTATTTATTCAACAAATTAGATTGATTGATACGCGTTGATTTTCTGTTACGATGAATTGATGAAACAATAGCTAATCCAATAGCTGCTTCAGCAGCTGCAATTGCTATAACAAAAATTGAGAAAACGTCTCCTTTTAATTGGCGATTATCAAATAAATCAGAAAATGTTACGAAATTAATATTAACTGCATTCAGTATAAGTTCAAGACACATAAGCGCTCGAACCATATTTCGACTTGTAATCAATCCATAAATACCGATGGATAATAAAAAGGCACTCAAACCAAGTACATGTTCGAGCATCATTGACCAACTCCTCATCAATCTCGATTCATTTCAATATGAACAATAAATAGAATTTAAAGAAAAGAACAAGTCCCTATTACCTATTATATTATTATAATTTATTTTTTTTTTTATTTTATAATTATTTAGTACTGACGAGCCATAGCAATTGCACCTATCAAGGCAACTAAAAGAATTATCGAAATAAGTTCAAATGGAAGAAAAAAATCTGTTGATAAATGAATCCCAATTTGTTGACCATTATTAATCAAGTCCTGCTCTATAATCTGGTTTGATCTTGTAGTCCAAATAATCCCGTACCATGACGTATCTGGGATAGTAGTAATTAGTGAAACAAAAATACTTGTACAAACCAGTGAAGTGACTCCGTCTCCAACGGCCCAAAGATGGAAATCTTTGTAATATTCTGAACCATTCATGAACATCACAGCAAATACAATTAATACATTTATTGCTCCCACATAAATAAGGAGCTGCGCAGCAGCTACAAAGTGGGAGTTCGATGGAATATGGAATAAGGATGTACAAACAAGAACTAATCCCAATGAAAAAGCAGAAAAAATTGGATTGGTAAGTAATACCACTCCTAGACTCCCCACTATAAGACCCAATCCCAAAAAAACTAAAAGAAAATCGTGTATTGGTCCAGGTAAATCCATTCTATGTAAAATAAGAGATAATTTTTAAGTCGAAATTTTTCATAAACCTATTGACCAAACCAGGAAAAAAGAAGTTACCCTATTGATACGTTCCTAATTGAATTAAATCTAATGGGGTGTGGGTTGATATAGATACACTTATTAGTTAAATGATTGAATACATTTCTCTATCCGAAAGTTTCGTTCGAAATTAATATTAATCGATTTTTTTTATTAACTGTTTATATAATATATATACTCTATAAAAAAATATATATATATGTAGAGTATATATGAATCCATTTCCAATCCAAAGCAATTCATTATTCTCAGCACTCCATAGTTGTTAAAATTTTAGTTTTAGTTATTGACCAAGCAAGATGAAAGAAGCTGCGCTACTTTAGATCAAAACTAAATCTTAGTATTAGTAATCGGTAATTGTTCTTGAATCAAGTGGTTTACCCACGGCTTTTTTGGTTTGAGTCGAATTCATAATTGTTCTGATTGTGTAATCGTCGATTACTGACATTGGCAACCGACCCAAAGCAATTTGATTATAATTCAACTCGTGACGATCATAAGTAGAAAGTTCGTATTCTTCAGTCATTGATAAACAATTCGTTGGACAATACTCAACGCAGTTACCACAAAATATACAGATTCCGAAATCAATACTGTAATTAAGCAATCGTTTCTTTCGAATAGAAGTTTCCAATTTCCAATCAACAACGGGTAGATCTATAGGACATACCCGAACACAGACTTCACAAGCAATGCATTTATCAAATTCAAAGTGGATTCGACCACGGAAACGTTCCGATGTGATCAATTTTTCATAAGGATATTGAATAGTTACAGGTAAACGATTTGCATGGGATAAGGTAATCATAAAACTTTGACCGATATACCTTGCAGCTCGTACTGTTTGTTGGCCATAATTCATGAACCCAGTTACCATGGGGAACATATCTTGAATATCTATGAATAATTTTATGTTTCTTTCTCTTGTTTGAGATTTGAGAGAAGTTATGAATCTAGAATAGGCTGTGCCTTTACAGTGAAAAGAGTTGGGAAGAGGTTGTCAATAATAGATTACCTAAAGAAATAGGTAAAAGAAATTTCCATCCAAGATTTAATAGTTGGTCCATTCTCATTCTAGGTAAAGTCCATCTTGTTGTGATAGAAATGAACAGGAACAAATAAGCTTTAGCTAATGTAATAAAGATACCAATGGTCGTTCTAAAGACTCCACCCACTTCATTTATTCCGAAAAGCTCAGGACTTAATATGTACGGAATAGAGAGATTCCAGCCGCCCAAGTAAAGAACTGTTACAAATAATGAAGAAACTAGTAGATTTAGATAGGAAGCAACATAAAATAAACCAAATTTTATACCTGAATATTCGGTTTGATAACCTGCTACTAATTCTTCCTCTGCTTCTGGTAAATCAAAAGGTAATCTCTCGCATTCTGCTAGGGAAGAAATTAAAAAAACAGTAAAACCTATAGGTTGGCGCCACAGATTCCAACCCCAAAAACCATATTTTGACTGCGCCTCAACTATATCAACTGTACTTGAACTGTTAGATAATCATAGTCGGTGATAACATCACTATTCCCATCGCTATTACAAAACCGTACATGAGACTTAAGCTTCATACGGCTCCTCGACGGCCACAAATAAATCTAAGGACTGGTTCAATATTATCTCGATATACTTTACTTATTTTGTAGAGTAGATAGAGTAAAGATACATCGGAGAGTCCAAAATTAGACCAATGCAATTCTGTCTGCTATAATAAAACAAATGCTTCTGAATTGATCTCATTCTTTTTAATTGCAATTTTTTGTTCAGTAATAACTTAATACTTCAATAAAATACTCGTTGCGTTGTATCACGTTGTTTCAATAGAAATTTCGACTTATTTTTTTTAGACAAAGAATTAGACATTCTATTATATTAGTTCATGAATCATGATAAGAATTCTATCTGTATTAATCTGGACAAAAAAAATAAATAAAGGATTACTTCGTTCCTGATAGTAATTTGTTTAATCAGTGGGTAGGAGCATACTCTGGATCGGGATCGTGGGAAAGTACTGCTTGATCATTTCTACTAACTTAAAGCCCCATTAGGATTCCTTTTATGCATAAATATCCCTTTGGATAATTTACTTCCATTATCTCCATTACTAATCCTTTGTGTACCTTGGTATTCCTAACCGTCCACTCGTTTTTATTCGATCTCCGGTATGGTAATACATACAATAATAAAAACTCCATACAGTTTCTCTTTTGTACCCGCTTCAAACTATGATGACTAATCAACCAATCTTGCTTGGGGTAACCCGTTTATACTGTTTATATTTATGTCCGCTTAACTCTTGTACCTAGGTAATGAGACTCAATCTTTTTACTGCCAATTTCTAAGCTGTTTTCTTTCACTCATATAACTATCTGGTTTAGCTCATCGCCCCGAATGTTGAATAAAAAAAAATGAGGATATCTATTCAATACATTCCACTTTCTTTTTTCCTAGAACGAAAATGCAAATAAATTAGGTCAAATAAAAAAGTCCATGTTCCAACGAATCACACGTAGAGATATTGATAACACACATGGAGTTAATGGTATTTCATAACTAATCGATTGAGCAGCAGCTCGTAGACCACCTAAAAAGGAATATTTATTATTCGATCCATATCCTGACATAAGAAGTCCAATAGGAGCAATACTTGAAATGGCAATCCATAAGAAAACCCCTATATTTAGGTCGGCTAAAACAAGGTGATAGCCAAAAGGAATTACTGAAAAACTTAGTAAAATGGATATGACCGCTATAGACGGTCCGATACTGAATAAACTAATATCGCCTCTAGATGGGATAAGATCTTCTTTGAAAAGTAATTTTGTACCATCTGCTAGAGCTTGAAGAATTCCCAAAGGACCCGCGTATTCAGGTCCAATACGTTGTTGTATCCCTGCAGATATTTGTCTTTCTAACCACACAATTACTAGTACCCCTATTATGATTCCCAATACAGGAGTAAGAATAGGAACAAGTAACCAGACGAGCCCATAAACCTCTTTTAAGGATTCCGATCTGGAAAAAGAATTGATAGCTTGTACTCTTGTCGTATCAATTATCATTTCAACGATCAACTTCTCCCATAATAATATCGATACTACCTAGTATTGTCATAATATCAGCCAATTTCATTCTTTTAACTAGCTGAGGAAGAATTTGCAAATTGATAAAACCGGGCGGACGAATTTTCCATCTCCAGGGAAAAACACCCCGATCTCCTATCAGAAAAATTCCCAATTCCCCCTTCGGAGCTTCCACTCTTACATAAAGTTCTTGTTTAGATAATTCAAAAGTAGGCGCAGGTTTTTTACTAATGAATCGATAATCAAATTCATTCCATTGGGAATCCTTTGTTCTATCAAAGCGCCGTACCTCTAAATTCTCATAGGGCCCCCCTGGAATTCCTTCCAGAGCTTGTTGAATAATTTTTATGGATTCCGCCATTTCACTGATTCGGACTAAATAACGAGCTAACGAATCTCCTTCTTTTTGCCATTGTACTTCCCAATCAAATTCGTCGTAACACTCATAATGATCGACTTTACGAAGATCCCATTCAATTCCGGACGCTCGTAGCATTGGTCCTGATAAGCCCCAATTTATTGCCTCTCCTCCACCAATAATGCCCACCCCTTCAACTCGTTCCAAAAAAATGGGATTACGCGTAATAAGCTTTTGATATTCAGTAATCCCTGTTAAAAAATAATCACAGAAATCAAAACATTTATCTATCCAGCCATAAGGTAAATCAGCAGCTACCCCTCCGATACGGAAATAATTATGCATCATTCGCATACCTGTCGAAGATTCGAACAGGTCATATATCAATTCCCTCTCTCGGAAAATATAGAAGAAAGGAGTCTGCGCGCCGATATCTGCCATAAAAGGGCCAAGCCATAACAAATGAGAAGCTATACGACTCAGTTCTAGCATAATTACTCTAATATAGCTCGCTCTTTTCGGTACTTGAATATTTCCCAACTGTTCTGGTCCATTTACCGTTATTGCCTCTGTAAACATAGTAGCTAAATAATCCCAGCGTGTTACATAAGGAAGATATTGTATAATTGTTCGATTTTCAGCAATTTTTTCCATCCCTCTGTGTAAATACCCCAATATGGGTTCACAGTCAATAACATTTTCCCCGTCTAGAGTAACGATGAGTCGAAGAACACCATGCATTGATGGGTGGTGAGGACCCATATTGACTATCATGAGGTCTTTTCTTGTAGTTGGTACAGTCATATATTTTTTCCCCGATTCATTATTCCATGAAGTGCTGAAACCGAAATGAAGTTCATCAAATTATAATAATAATAAATATATCTATAATAAGATTTTAATATTTAAAGTATAATAGAAAATAATAAAAATCTAATAAATCCAATAATTCAAAACTAATCTTAAAATTCACTTAATGAGTTTGTTTTTGGCTCCCGAATATCCAATTGACTAATTAATTCTTTATAACGTACTCTATTTTTCTTTGACAAATAAACCAGCAGCCGTTGACGTTTTCCCAGAATTTTCCGTAGACCTCTCTGAGATAAATAGTCTTTTCTGTGCAATTCTAAATGGGAAGTAAGTCTACGTATTTTATTGGTGAAACTGAATACTTGAAATTCAACAGACCCCTTATTTTCTTCTTTTTCTTCTTGCGAAATAACTGAAATTAATAAATTTTTTACCATAAAAAGAATTTGTTTCCCCCCCCCTTTTTTTTACAGATATGGATTTTACTGATCAGTAATAATAATGCCAGTCATTCTAATTTCTTATACAATACACAAAAATTACAATACACAAAAATCTGTATTTATACTTCTTTTTTTTATCGAATTCAAATGTAATTAATCTATTTTCAATTTTATTTGGATGTGGATACAAAAGGGCGGTACATTTATAACCCACAAAAGAGAAGAATTTGAACTTAAGATAAGAAGATTATGACGACTCATTACTAGATATAATTGCTAAGCTAAGATAAAGTCATTGAATCAGTATCATGTACCAGAATAGAATATAACACAAGGCGTGTGTGTATATTTGTTTGTCTTCATCTACTATACCGGCCAGATATGCCACTTGATCCATGTAAATGTACCATCAACTTATTATCAATCATGGATACATATGTATCCTTAACATACTGAAACGACTACCATTATTGGTATCAAACCAATAGCGATTCATACAAGCTAAATCTTCTAATCGATAATTGGGCCAAAGAAATAATTTTAACTTAAAAATTTTATTTATATCTACATCAGGATGCTTATCCTCATAAAAAAATTCACCACAGTTCCTTGCACTATTCCCATTGCAAAATACTTGGTTTCTATCCCCAACATTGACATTTCTCGAATTTAAACAAATTTGAATTCTCAATTCTCTACGACGTCTAGGAGATAAAATATTTTCAGGAACAATAAAATCATTAAGACCATTCTTATCAACATTTCTTTTTTCTTGACATCTTCGATTAGTTTGGTGCTGACTCTTATGCACCCGTGAAATAGCTATGGTTTGGTACATGATCCATTGTCCATCCCATTTTGTGGATAGCCGAGTTGGTTCAATAATCAATAGTCCCCCTTTTTCCAAATTGAAAAAAGTCATAAACTCTGGCTTTCCAATCAGCATTGCAACCGGATTTATTTCGTCTCTTTGAATAAAGGCTGCAGCCATTTCATTTGGATCTCTTAATCTAAGGAGTAGCCAAAATATCTTTAAATTATTGATTGCTGTTTGGCTCAAAGAAAAAGTCGTTTTCAATTGAAATTTCAAAAGAAAATATCTTTTCAGGAAGAGTTTTAACATCAACCGGGAAATATATTTAGTTTCCTCGATGTATTCAAGAACGTCTGAGTCTGATCCCCACAAATCTTCTTCAACATAGTCTTCTAATGGATCATATCCAAGATATCCTGGGATTGGCTCTTGTTTTTCTTCTTGATTTAGATTCTGTAATTCAACTTGATTTAGCGAATCTAAATCAAGCTCTAATTCAACTTGATTTAGATTCGCTAATTCAAGCCATTTTTTTAGCTTTTGGGTGGTTGTTAGATTGTTTTCTTTTATATTCGAATTAAAAAGAAGTAAATTGATTGGTATGATCCACGGCTCAGTCTTATATACATCATAAAATAACCAAAATTCTGGGAAAAACCAAGGTTCCCAATTTGATTTTGATATAGGCCCATTTAGTCTTTTTTCATTCATTCCCTTCCAGTCAAAAGATGTTTTTGTTTGATTGGCTGCCGGGTTGATTTGGTTTTGGTTATGAATTGTGAGATTAAAAAGATTATGATTATTATCAATTTTATCAATTATTTGATAATAATAATAACGAGTCTTAGTATTTTTTTTTATGTTGGTACTGGCATTTGTCCATTCATCAATATCGCTCGTTTTTCTAAGCCCAAAATTAAAAGCTCTCCAATCAAAATATTTCCTATCCGGATTTTGATTCCTATCAATAATAGAATCTTTTCGTAGATAATTACTAAGATCTATATCTGCTGGTAAATAATCAAATTCAGGATTATCTCTATTATAGATATAGAGGATCCTTCGGGCTGCGTTTACTTGTAATGGAAACCCATAAATATATGAACCCTTCTTATCTTCATATTCATAATTAATATATTTATTTGATAAAAGATCATATTTGTAGTTTTTTATTAATTTCTTTTTTTGGCTCCACAATGAATTCACTGCATAATTGTTTTGTTTCTCGTAATGAATTAATTGGTCTTTTTTATATGAATCGAAATTTCTTGGGTTTGTTTTTTGAACCATAAAACTTTGATTGATTCCATTTCGCCATTTTTGTGGTAGTAATCTAGACCATGTAGTCTGAGATAAGTCGTATTGATAGTGATCATTACCCATTAACCAGCTTTTCCATTCATTCATTCCAAAACTGTGAAGTTTCTTATGCCTTGATTCGCAATGAAATATTCCTTGTGCTCCAATAAAATATTTTATTCTATCTTTTAGAAAAGGAATTGTTCCGTGATATTGAAATACGGATTTCAAGTGATACTTGTTGATAACTTGAGTTTGTGATAATTTGTAAAATACATATGCCTGTGACAAAGAAGCGAGGTCGCAAAAAATCTGTGAATTCTTATTAAAAATAGACTTTCTTTTTCTTATAGTCGAAAAAAAAGAAATTGGATTTTTAGTTTTTTCATCAATTCTTTTTTTATTTGTTTCATCATTGGAACTGTATTTATCAGTAATTTGTTTTTTTGATTTAAGTAAAATTTCTACATCGATTTCGGGAATATTCATAATGATACGTAAAAAGATATCAAAGATATCTATGTATATCCTTTCAATAAAAATGTTCATAAAATAGTGACATTTACGTATTGGTCGGGCACTTCTCCGTTTTAATATCTGCCAAATCTTTTTCGGCGATTCTAATCTTTTATCATCACAACTTGTTTCGTTAGGACTAATGGTTATATCCGTAGTTAAAAATATGTTTTTCTTGTCTTTTGACATTTTTTCGATTTTATTTCTGATTGTACTTGTCTTATCAGCCAGATCCTTGATCTTTTTTTCTGTCAGTGAAAAATTTGTCCAATCCATGGATCTAATTCGAATGGCCGGTTCATTAATCATCTGATTACTTATTATCAAATTATTTTTATTTGATTCATATACTTCCTTTAATCCAAATAATGGAATTACTTTTGCAAACTCTTTCATTATTCTTTTTATAAATCGAACTATTTTTATTTTCATAACCCATCTTGTTTTTTCATTTAATCCCTTTAGAAACTTTTTTGTTCGTTCTTTTATAATTTCTTGAGCTGGAAAACTTCGATTTTTCCTCTTTTTAAGTTTTTTTTGAAGGTGTTTCCAAATAGGTTTAAAAAAGGAAGGTCGTCTTCGGCTATAACCAAAAGGGTGTTTAGTCTCCGTTCCAAAAATTGTTAAAAAATAAAAATTCGGCATTGAATCTCTATGATGGGATTGTAGCTTAGATCTGTGCCACGGTTTCAGAGAAAAAGGACATAGGATCTTTATATGAATACCTTCGAATAACCAATTTCGAGGAAATTCCCCTTCTGCTAATTGAACACCGCTATAGGTGCAGTTAAAATGTCTTTCTCTTTTCCACTCTTCAAAATCCTCGTACCACTCGGGGGGTTGAAAAAATAGTATACGCCCCAAATTTTTGGCTATTATCAACAAAGGCAATACTATATATTTTCTAAGAATTGATTGAGTTACTAATAAAGAACCCCTTATTATATAACCATGTCGAGTTTTTTTCCAATCTTTTTTTACTTGCTTACAGTAGTTATTCCAACTTTTTTTTCTAGTTCTATCTATATCCATCGTTTTTATCGACCCTTTCTCGCCATAATCGTAAGTCCTTAATTCCGCGCCCTTACTCCTAAAAATACTCCTAAAAATCTTCAACATTTTGGACAAAAAAGTCTCTCTTCTGCCCAAAAAAAGCGGGGAATCCGCAGTTTGAGACGTTTTCCAAACAGGCATTTTACGTCTTTGAGCACGCATGGATCCTTTGATTGTATTGCGACGAAAATCCACTTCTTGAGGAAAATATACAACAATCAAATCATCTAGATATGGATGAAAGAAAGTAGTCTTAGTTTCTCTATTCATCTCCTTAACGTTACACAGTTCTATACCTTGCACTTTTCTTAGACGAATATTAAATTCCTCGATGAACTCGTCTTCTACTAGTTCGTCCAAAGGGCAAAATAATTTGTATGACCATCGAGGGACCTCTTTCTTTATTTCTTTTCTTTTACCTGTGAATAATGACTTTTCATCAAATGTATCTTTTTTTTCTTCAAATTCTCGGTAATCCGTAGTAAGGATATCCTGAAGTTTATTTATCCAAAAAGTTTCTCTGGAATTTTCAATAGAATTTGAACACAAAATTTTTTCTGTTCCACGATGGGGTCCATTCAAAAGAGGATCGTACATTTTAGGTAAGCATTTTTGCTTAGTCTTATCATCGGACAATCTGGTTCTTTTTTCCAGTGCATCTATAGCAAGAGACCCCTTGTCTAAAGTTTCAATTCGATTGATAAGTTCGTTGCTTAGGTTGTTTCGTTTTTGGTCATTGGTATAAACCCAATGATTATATAGTTCTTCTGAAAATAGCTTTTCTGTCGTGCACAAAAGAATCTTCTGTTGTATCATTTCAAAAAAAGTTGACAAACTTGGTGGATATGTAAAAGATATTTTTTGTTTTCCATCACTTCGGCATGTATAAAAAAAATATTGTGACATTTCATTTCTTACAGGGTTTTCAAATTTTCTTAGATTCATTCTTATTCTTACAAATGAATTCTTTCTTTTTTTTATATAACGCAATGGACGATTCCATCGTTTATAGTCAAAAAGAAGAGTCACAAGAGGTTTTTCAAACCCGAAAAAGAGGTTTTTATCTTCTTTATCTTTTTTTATTTCTAACTTAAAATTTTCTTGATTTCCATCAAGATAAGAATTTTCATAAACTGGGCTATTTT